TAAAAATAAGTAAGGTGGCTGAGGATTATAGGCGGTAGATTGTAAATCTAAGGACGGGTGTTAACCCTTTTACTAACTCTATAGTATAAAAATAATATTAAATTGCAAGTTTAAAGATGTGTAAATTCGCTAGGGTTTAAAGGAAATTAGAATTTAAAAGGGTCGATCTTTTTTTGAAAGCTTTGAAGGCTTTAAGTTTAAATAACTTAAAATTCTTAGAAAAAAATCGGGTAAATGGGGAATAAAATGCCAATGAGATTAAAATAAATTCTAGAAGAAAAAAGATGATTGGTTGATATAGAATGTTTATTTTTTATGTTCGTACTTATAAGAGGGTTGAAAAGAAGAATGAAGGGGGTGAGGATTCGTAAGTAATAATAGAGGGTTAGCAAAGAAGAAAAAAGCAAAAAGAATAAAGTTGCGAACAAGTGAAGATTCAATATAACTTGAATTAATACCCATTTAGGGATAAATCCTGTTAAGGGAGGTAACCCACCCAGTGAAAAAAGACTTAAAGAAATCGAAAGCTTATTCGAAGAATTTGCTCGTCTTGATTGTAAAATGTTAGAAATAGAAGAAGCTTTAATTTTGTGGAAAGTCCTTACGATAGATAGTAAAACTAAAAAATAAATGGTGTAGTATAAGATTCACAAAGTATCATTGATTGAGATCGCTATAAGCATTCAAGATAAATGATTAATTGAGGAGAATGCAATAATTTCTCGAAGATTTATAAGATTAAGGCCACCTAGAGCTCCTGTCAAAGCTGATATTACAGCCGAAAGGGAAACGATTAAAATAACCTTAGAATTTAAAGTCAGAAAAGATAAGAGAGCCAACGGGGCAAGTTTTTGAACTGAAGCTAAAAAAAAAGCTTGCGGCCATATCAGTCCTTTTATTACCTGAGGAAATCAGAAATAAAAAGGGGCTGCCCCTAATTTTAATAAAAGAGCTGAAAGTACACAAAGAGACCCGAAAAATAAAAATGAAATAAAAAAAAGCCTTGAGGAGATTAGTAAAGCGGAACCCAAGGCTTGAACAAGAAAGTATTTTAGAGCTGCTTCTGAAAGGTAAGAATTCATTTTTAAAGTAATTAAAGGGATAAAAGAAAGAAGATTTAGTTCTAAGCCAATTCAAGCTCCAAATCAAGAAGGAGAAGAAATCGAAATAATAATGCCTAAGACTAGAGTAAAAAAGAATAGGAAATAAGAGAAAGGAAATATCATTAAAAAGAGAAAGGTATATTTCATTTACGGGGTATGAGCCCATTAGCTTAAGTATTAGCTTATCTTTTATTTGTTGATGTAAAGGGCATAAGAAGTTTTGATCTTCTAAGGAGTAGTGCGATTCTACTACAAATAACACAGGTAAAAAAATTACATGATTAGTTCTATCAAAACTACCCTTTTAAGTCAGGCACTATGTTCGAGGCTTTCGAACATAAGGAAAAATAAATTTTTAAAAATTCTTAAAAAAGTAAAATTAAGAAATTAAGTGAAATTAGAAGTAATAAAAATAATGTAATAAAAGAGCGGAGCCTTAAAACTGGTAATGGGAGCTCAAATAGTATATAATATATTAAAGTTTATAATTCTAAAGTATATTATTTTGTTATTACGAGAAAAGATTTATACAAAAGAACTGAATACAATATAATTATTTATAGTCAATTATAGTTGGTTTATTTCGTGAGTAGCCCGTGGTTTCCTCAAGAAAGACCGACGGGCTACTAGGAATAAACCAACCAGTGAGTTAATTTTTTTATAGGAATTTAACCAAAGATATATTGATTACCTTCGATATGCAGATTTCTTTAAATAATTAATATAGTTAAGGATTAAGTTGAAGATACAAAATTATATTTATATATATGTTTTTGGATTATATGGTTCGTAATTTATATATAGTAATTTTATCCATACCTAAATATAAATGTATACCCTAATAACATTTAGTAAATTATATACATATAGGTTAGATGTAATATGTTATTGTTTTTATTCTTAATAAATAAGTTAGTTTAATTTAAGTGTTTTTTTAAAGTAAGTTAAAACAGGAATAGGAGTGTGTTTGATCTCAGCTTAAATCTTTTGCTTTATTGTTAAAGTTGCATGAAAGTTTTGGCGTAGGGGCTCCTAATCTAGTTTTTAAAACTCAAGGTAATTAAAAGTTAGTTAGGAAACAATTAACTTTTTAGTCTCAGCATAAATTATTATGAATTTATACACGAGAGTGTGAAATAGTAAAAATAAAAAACCTGATAAACGTTTGTGCCAGCATTCGCGGTTATACTTCGAGGTTAAGTTAAAGATTATTGGTTATTAATTAGACGGTGTAATAATTAAAATAATATATTAATAATAAAGGGTAAAATTGAACTGTTATGTTATATGAAAAAAAATAAAAGTCAAAGTTAAAAAAGTGAGAAATAAAAACTAGGATTAGATACCCTATTATTCTGATGAATGTTTAAAGCCAAAGTAGTACTAGATAAATACTTAAAATTTAAAAGATTTGGCGGTAATTTAATCTTTCCAGAGGAACCTGTTCTTTAATCGATAAAACACGTTAAATCTCACTCGTTTTTGTTTCAGTTTGTATACCGTCATTAGCAGTTAATCATTAGAGGGAGTTAATAATTATAATTGTTTATAAATAAATTAGATCAAGGTGCAGCTAATAAACGAGATAGGATGGGTTACAATAAATTACTATTAAACGGAGTAACAAAGGAAGAGTTTGTTATCAAGGTGGATTTGGTTGTATTGGGAACTAAAAAGTTCAAAAGAAATAAGCACTAAATTATGTACATATCGCCCGTCGCTTTCATTTAAAAGTGAAATAAGTCGTAACATAGTAGATGTACTGGAAAGTGTATCTGGAATAATCAAAGTATAGTTAAATTAGTCTAACATTTCAGTTACGTTGAAAAATTATCGTGCAATTCGGGTTACTTTGAAACGGAATTATATAATTTGCTTAAGCAAAGAAGAAAACTAAAAGAAAGTAAGAAAAATAATTTTAACGAATTTATGTTAGTAAAGTTTAATTAAATCTAATAAAGGCTATAGAGAAAAGTACTGTGAAGGAAAAAGTAAGAAAAAAAAATTAGAAAGATTAAAGTTCTGTACCTTTTGTATAAGGGGGAATTAAAATAGTTTAGCTAATAGTAAAAATCTCGAAATAAAGACAGTTAATTTTATATAAGAGTTCTTGTAGAAACAAGATTCAGAATTTAAAATTAAAGATGAAATATCAGTCGAGCTTTATAATATCTAGTTCTTTGAATTTCAAATTTAATTTGAACTTTATAAGTTAATTATTTATAAAGGGCTAAAGTAGGAGGGATTAGCTTCTTATTTAAAAAAAAAGAAAAGTTTGGTATAAAAGTATTGTTGAGAACTAAGCTTAAAAGTAGCTATGTTAATAAAGTGTTTTAACTAATTAAACAAAAAATAATATTTAGTTTAAAACTTTCATTTAAAATCAAAGAATCAGTCAAACTTAAAAAAACTGAGGTAAAATAATTTTATTAGTAGATAAATTAATGTAAAAAAGATAAAGTGAAATGGTATATTTTTTTTAAAGAATAAGAGGAAAAGATACTATAAAGGAACTCGGCAAAAAGCTTTTTTGCCTGTTTATCAAAAACATGTCTATTTGAAGATATAGAAAGTCTGACCTGCCCACTGAATAAAATAATTGAAGGGCCGCAGTATTTTAACTGTGCAAAGGTAGCATAATAGTTAGGTTTTTAATTGAAATCTTGTATGAATGGTTCGACAAAAAAAGCGCTGTCTCTATAGTAATATTTGAATTTAACTTTTAAGTGAAAAGGCTTAAATGTATTAAGAAGACGATAAGACCCTATAAAGCTTTATATAGATATTTGATTAAAAGTGAATTAACGTATAAAATTTTAATGAAATAATATTATTATATTGGGGCGATAAAGGTATAATTATTATTAACTGCCTGAAAATAAAACATAAATAAGTGAAAATAAAATAATAGATCCTTAGATAAAGATTTAAGTTTAAGTTACTTTAGGGATAACAGCGTTATTTTTTTTGAGAGTACTTATCGAAAAAAAAGTTTGCGACCTCGATGTTGAATTAAGATTTCTTTTTAGTTGCAGCAGTTAAAAAAGAAGGTCTGTTCGACCTTTAAATTTCTTACATGATTTGAGTTCAAACCGGCGTGAGCCAGGTTGGTTTCTATCTTTTAATGAGCAAAATCTTACTTTAGTACGAAAGGATTAAGTAAGTTAAATTATTTTATAAACTGACTATTACTTTGGCAGATAATATGCATTAGACTTAGGATCTAATTAAATAGGCCGGTCCTATAGGTAATTAAGCAAAAATCTAATTGCTTTGTGACTTTAATACTAGTAGAAATAATTAATTATCTGATTTTGATTGTGTGTGTTCTAGTCGGGGTAGCATTTGTAACATTACTAGAGCGTAAAATTCTGGCTTATATCCAAATTCGGAAGGGACCTAATAAAGTAGGTTATATAGGACTTTTGCAGCCTTTTTCAGATGCTGTAAAACTTTTTACTAAAGAGCAAACAGTTTTAGTGATATCAAATTTTATGGCTTTTTACATATGCCCGGTAATCAGGCTATTTATATCACTGTTGGTGTGGGTTGTTTTGCCATACGAAACTGGAATGATAAGCTTTGATCTTAGAATTTTATTCTTTTTGTGCTGTTTAAGTATAGGGGTCTATCCTGTAATAATTGCAGGGTGGTCTTCTAACTGTAAGTATTCTTTACTAGGAGGGCTACGAGCAGTGGCACAAACGATTTCATATGAAGTTAGATTGGCTTTGATTTTACTAAGATTTGTTATACTGATTGGTGGGTTTAACTTAGAATTATTCAGGATTTACCAGACTGAAGTTTGATTTATTTTTATCTCATTTCCTCTAAGGATGGTGTGATTTAGATCTTGTCTAGCAGAAACTAATCGTACTCCTTTTGATTTTAGAGAAGGGGAATCTGAGTTAGTGTCTGGATTTAATACGGAGTATGGAGCTGGGGGGTTTGCTCTAATCTTTATGGCAGAGTATTCGAGAATTTTGTTTATAAGAGCGTTGTTTGTAATTTTATTTCTTGGAAGAAGACCTTGTTCTTTTATATTTTATTTTAAGGTTGTTATAATCGCTTTTGTTTTTGTATGGGTACGCGGAACTTTACCTCGGTTACGTTATGATAAATTAATATATTTGGCATGAAAAAGTTATCTACCAGTGTCCATTAATTATTTAATTTTTTTTGTAGGATTTAAATTTTTATGCTTTTGTTTAGTTTATAATTAAATTAATATATGGAAAAGAGAACTGGCGATTATTAAGAAACGGTAGTTCTTATCTTATGCTTTCAAAACATCGGTTTTTGTTAAACTAAATAATCATTTGAGTATATTATCTCACCATGATGATAAAAGAGGTGAAAGGATGAAAAAAGAGAAGTATAAAATAGTTAGAGTTTGGCCAGTAATAATGTAAGGTTCTTCAACTGGACGGGCACCGATTCAAGTTAAAAGAACAACGATTACAATAAAAGACCAAAATAGAACTTGGTTGACAGGGTAGAAAGTTAGTCTTTGAAACTTTGAGATGTGGGTAAAAGGTAAGATTATAAGGATGGCTACAGAAGCAACAAGTGCAATGACACCACCAAGCTTGTTAGGGATAGACCGAAGAATCGCGTAAGCAAAGAGGAAGTATCATTCCGGTTGAATATGAGGAGGTGTAACTAAAGGATTAGCTGGAATAAAGTTATCAGGGTCTCCTAAGAAATAAGGAGCAAGAAGCGTTAAAAAAAGAAGAATTGTGGTTATAACAACAAATCCTACAATGTCTTTAAAAGTAAAGTATGGGTGGAAGGGAACTTTATCTAGTTGGCTGGAGATTCCTAAAGGGTTGTTCGCTCCTGAGAGGTGAAGAAATATAATGTGAATCAAAGAAAAAGCAGCAGCTACTAAAGGGAGGATAAAATGAAAAGAAAAAAATCGTGTTAGAGTAGCATTATCCACTGAAAATCCACCCCAAATTCATTGAACTAAATCAGGGCCGATAAAAGGAATAGTTGAAAACAAATTAGTAATTACTGTAGCTCCCCAGAAAGATATTTGTCCTCAAGGTAGAACATATCCCAAGAAAGCTGTTGCCATAATTATAAATAAAATTACAACCCCAACTATTCATGCATGAAGCCTTATATAAGATCTGAAGTAGATTCCCCGGCCGATATGGATATAAAGACAGATAAAAAAGAATGATGCCCCGTTAGCATGAAGCGTACGAAGAAGTCATCCGTAATTTACATCTCGGCAAATATGAACTACCCTGGAAAAAGCAAGGCCAATATCTGCTGTGTAATGTATAGCAAGAAATAGGCCCGTAGCAATTTGAATCATTAGACATAAGCCTAAAAGTGACCCAAAGTTTCAGAATGTAGAAATATTCCTTGGTAAAGGTATATCTACTAAAGCATTGTTCGCAATTTTGAATAAGGGGTGAGATTTACGTATTGGTGTTGTCATAAGATGTAAGTCGTAAAGGCCCTTTAAACAGGTTAGTAATCTTTACTACAACAATAAGGGCAAGAAGAAGATAAGAAATAATGAAAGTAGTAAATACTATAGAAGGAGTATTATAAATTCAGCTGATAGTATGAGGGGTAGAAATCAAGGATGCTTTAAAAGAGGAAATAGAAGAAGCTAGAAAGTTAGAAGAGATAAAAAAAGGGTCGAATATAACTAATAAAATCGATAATAAAAGTGAAAGACTTAAGAATCAGATAAAAAAATAGAGTTGCATAAAAACCTCGTTTGAAGCAAGAGACGATATATAAATGAAAAGAATTAATATCCCTCCTAAAAAGACTAAAAACAGGATGTAAGAAAATCAAAAGGAATAAGTAGAGATTCCTACTGTTAAAGAAATTAAAACAGTTTGAACTAATAAAATTAGTCCTATGAAAAGAGGATGTTGAAGTTGAGTGAATAAAATAGAAAAAGTAAGAGATAAAGGAATCGTTAATATTAAGATACCAGAGAATAGTTTAAAAAAAATATTAGTTTTGGGAATTAAAAATAAAGAAATAGTCTTTTTCTCTGAAGTTTTAAGAGAATACACTCATTATTGGTTTACAAGACCAACGTTTTACATTTTAAACTATTAAAACTAATGATAAATTTAGGATTTGTTAGAATTATTAGATCTATAGTTATAGTTTTTTGCGGTTTATGGAGGTTTATTTATTACCATAAGCATTTATTAAATTCTTTGTTAAGGTTAGAATTTATGATATTAGGAATTTTCTGGTTGTTAAGGTTACAGATATCAAATGTAGGGAGAGAAGTTTATTTAAGTTTATTTTTCTTAGCTTTAGCAGTATGTGAAGGAGCTTTAGGATTATCATTGATAGTGTTGATCGTACGAAGGCATGGAAATGACCAATTTAAAAGATTTAATGTATTACAATGTTAAAATTCTTATTGTTTACTGTAATATTGATAAAATTGAGAAAAAATTGGAGGTTAGCTCAGTATGGGTTGGGAATTTTAAGGTTCATACTAGGGTTAAATTGTTTCCATAACATGCACATATATAACTTAGGTTTTAATTTAGGGATGGATTATGTAAGTTATATTTTAATTTATTTGAGTGCTTGAATTATATTTTTGATTATTATCTCGAGAGAAAAGGTTAAGAGAACAGGGAAATTTTCTAGTCTATTCGTATTAGTAAATTTAGTTTTACTTTTTAGCCTTTTCATTAGATTTAGGTCTTTGAATTATTTATTGTTTTATGTAAGTTTTGAAATATCTTTAATTCCTACTATTATTTTAATTCTGGGTTGAGGTTATCAACCTGAGCGGATTCAAGCAGGGGTTTATATGCTTTTTTATACTTTAAGGTTATCTTTACCTTTATTAGGATCGTTGTTATATATTTACTACACTAGGGGAAGTCTGACTATAGAGCTTAGGAAAAAGCTTCTCAATACAGACTATTTAACTTTCGTCTGGTATCTTAGCACAATCATGGCTTTTTTAGTGAAACTTCCTATGTATATATTTCATTTATGACTTCCTAAAGCTCATGTAGAAGCTCCGGTAGCGGGATCTATAATTTTAGCTGGAGTTTTATTAAAATTAGGGGGCTACGGTTTAATTCGTATTTTGGTTTTTTTCCAGAAAATTAGTTTAAGTTTTTCTTGATTATGAGTAAGTATCAGATTAGTAGGAGGGACATTAATTAGTTTATTGTGTTTACGTCAAGTAGATATAAAATCTTTGATTGCATATTCTTCGGTAGCTCATATAAGTTTAGTTTTATGTGGGTTAGTAATTTTTAATTGATGGGGTTTAATAGGCGCTGTAGTAATTATACTTGGTCATGGACTATGTTCTTCTGGTCTTTTCTGTTTAGCTAATATAGTGTATGAACGATTAGGTAGCCGTAGGCTCTTAATTAACAAGGGATTATTAAATTTTATACCTAGGATAGGGTTGTGGTGGTTTTTATTAAGAGTCGGAAATATAGCAGCGCCTCCTTCTTTGAATTTATTAGGAGAAATTAGCTTGATCATAAGATTAGTAAGGTGAAGAAAATTAAGTATGTGGGGTATTATATTCCTTTCTTTTTTTAGGGCAAGTTATAGCTTATATATGTATAGCTTAAGACAGCATGGTTCTTTTTCTAACAGTTTATACTCTTGTAGAAGAGGGAAAGTTCGGGAGTTTATGGTATTATTTTTACATTGATTCCCTCTTAATGTATTAATTTTAAATGTAAGTTTAATTAGAGGGGTATAATAAATGATATCTTAAATGGGTTATTAAATGAATAACAAAATAGATAATGGTTTGAAAGATTTATATACATATAACTAGAATATTATGCTTGGGTGTAGCAGCTTTCTTTTTTGGAGGGTTGTCTTTAGTTAGAATAAGTACCGGGAAATGTAGTTTAATTGAATGGGAGCTTAGTAGATTAAATTCTTTAACAGTAGTATTCGTATTAATTTTTGATTGAATTTCAATATTGTTTTTGTCTTTTGTACTTCTAATTTCTAGAAGAGTCCTTTATTACAGAGGTAGGTATATAAAAGGGGACAAAAACTTTAATCGTTTTATATATCTTGTTTTATTGTTTGTATTTTCTATGGGGATAGTAATTTTAAGCCCTAATTTGATTAGAATCCTTTTGGGTTGAGACGGCCTAGGTTTGGTATCTTATGCTCTTGTAATCTTTTATCAAAATGAAAAAAGTGCAAATGCAGGTATGTTGACTGTATTATCTAACCGTGTAGGAGATGTGGCGATTCTTTTGAGTATTGGTCTAATAATAAGATTAGGAAGATGGAATTTTATTTTTTATTTGCAAGATATAGTAGATGAGAAGTGGCTGTTAGTAAAATTTTTAGTTATGGTAAGAGCGATGACTAAAAGAGCCCAGATTCCGTTTTCTGCTTGGTTACCGGCTGCTATAGCAGCCCCTACGCCTGTTTCCGCTTTAGTTCATTCTTCAACTCTTGTGACTGCAGGGGTATATTTAATAATTCGATTTAGTTCAGCTTTAGAGGGTTCTAAAATTCAAAGAATATTATTGATTATTTCTTGCTTGACTATGTTTATGGCAGGGTTAGGAGCTAATTTTGAGTATGATTTAAAAAAAATTATTGCCTTATCAACTTTAAGTCAATTGGGGGTTATATTGAGTATTTTAAGTTTGGGTTACCCGGATCTTTCTTTTATGCATTTACTTAGACACGCTCTTTTTAAAGCTTTATTGTTTATATGTGCTGGAGTTGTAATCCATAGAGTTAAAGGATACCAAGATATCCGGTATATAGGTTGTTTAGTTGAATTTATACCTTTAACTGTCGCATATATAACTCTGTCAAATTTATCTTTGTGTGGGTTTCCGTTTTTAGCAGGATTTTATTCTAAAGATACAATTTTAGAGGTAGCTTTTATAAGGATGATTAATTTTATATCTCTAATTTTATATATTATAGCAACTGGGTTGACTGTAATATACACTATGCGACTAATTTTTTATAGGTTAAGAGGAAACTGCAATTTGACAACCTTAAGGAATATTGCTGATGAAGATAAAATTATGAGAGATTCTATAAGTTTGCTTGGTTTAGGGGCTGTTTTTATAGGTTCCGTATTGTCTTGGTTATTGTTTCCTGAATGTTATATAATTTGTATGAGGATGTTTATAAAAAATATAGTGTTAATAATCAGTTTTTTAGGAGCTTTAATTGGTTATATGCTAAATATATTAAGCGTATCTAGTAAACTTAGGTCATTATTATACTATAAAGAGGTAGTTATGTTTGGTTCTATATGGTTCATACCATTTCTGAGTACTAAAAATATTAGAGAAGCTTACCTAGTTTGAGGGGCTACTAACGAAGTTTTAAATGATAAAGGTTGGTTTGAGCATCTTGGAAGTCAAGGACTATATTATACATTTAGAAAAATTTTTATAATTTTGAGGTCTCTCCAGATGAACAGAATTAAAGTTTTCATAAAAACATTTGTTGTTATATTAGTGGTAATTTTATTGTTTTTTTCTTGTTTATATAATTTATAAAAGAATATTGTATTGAAGCTACAAAAGAGATAATTTTTGTCTGTAAACAACTTGAATAGTTTAAAATTAAAACGTTAGCTTGTGGCGCTTAAGATGTATTAATTATACTTTAGGTAAGTTTTTAGAAATAAAAAATTTCAGTTTTGTAACGAAAATACAACGTGTTGCTTATTACACCATAAAAACGGAATATAAACGGAATTTAACCGCTTGAAAAAAAGTTAGAAGCTTAAAATCTTGACATAATATTCCTTATCCTTAATAGGAATAAAAAATTCAATTTTATCATTAACAGTGATATACCTCTTATTTGGTTTCTATTAAATTAGAAGACTGGAAAGTCTAAGAGTTAGGTCGAAACTAAATGCAATTATTCGCTTTCTAATAAACAAAACCAGTTTATAAAACTCTTTATGAATGCAACTCATACGTCATGAAATTGACTATGGTCTTAGTATCAGTTTAATGCTCCTTGGGATCATTCGTAGTAAAGGCCAATTAACAAAATAAAAAGAAAGATTAGTCTTGCAGTCAGTCAGGAAAAAACGTTTGTAATATTCAAAGTTGAAGCAATAGGTAAAAGCAGGGTAATTTCTACATCAAAAATTAAAAAAATTACGGCAATCAAGAAAAATCGGAGTGAAAAAGGCAGACGAGCGGATCCTTTAGGATCGAAGCCACATTCGTAAGGTGATGTTTTTTCTCGGTCTGCAATGGTTTTTTTAGAGAGGATTGAAGTTAAAGCTATAACCGCAGATGCAATAATTAAAGTTAGTAGTGAAATATTCAATAATGTAAAAATTATTTTTTCTAAAAATTTAGACTTTCTGATTGGAAGTCAGATATACTTGTTATATTAAAAAAATATCCTCCTCATCAGTAAATGAAGATATATAAAAATAATCAAACGACGTCCACAAAATGTCAGTATCAGGCGGCTGCTTCAAATCCTAAGTGATGTTTAGCTGAGAAGTGGCAATTATACAGTCGTAGAAAGCATACCGATAAGAAAGTTGTTCCGATAATGACGTGAAGACCATGGAACCCCGTTGCCACAAAAAAGGTTGATCCAAATACTGAGTCGGCAATAGTAAAAGAAGCTTCAACATATTCGTAAGCTTGAAGTAAAGTAAAATAAAACCCTAAAATAATAGTAAGGCTAGTAAGGCCTAGTCTTTGGATAGCCTGGGTATGGTTAGTTTCTATGATTGCATGATGGGCTCAGGTTACTGTAGCTCCTGACGATAACAAAATAATTGTATTTAATAAAGGAATTTGGAATGGGTTGAAGGGTTGGACACCTAAAGGTGGTCAATATATTCCTATTTCTACTGTCGGAGAAAGTCTTCTATGGAAGAAGGCTCAAAAAAAAGAAAAAAAGAATAGAACTTCTGAAACAATAAAAAGGATTATCCCCCATTGGAGGCCTTTTATAACAATTAAGGTGTGAAGGCCTTGATATGTTCCTTCTCGTACTACATCCCGTCATCATTGAAACATCGTTAAAATGATAACAACAAGACTAAGAAGAATTAAATTTATGTTAAATTGGTGGAACCATTTAACTAACCCAGTAGTTAATATCATTGCTCCAATAGAACCAGTTAAAGGTCAAGGTCTTATGTCTACTAAGTGGAAGGGGTGAGAACCATGAGATGATGTCATTAGTTAATTTCTCTAGTATAAAGGGTTCTAAGAACCGCGAATACATAAGATTGAATAATTGCTACAGCAGATTCTAAAATTAAAAGTAAAATTTGCCTAAAAATTAAAATTGAGAGAATGGAAAGAGAGAGCGAAGGACCTGTGCTTCTTAATAATGTTAATAAAAGGTGACCGGCAATTATATTAGCAGCAAGCCGAATAGCTAAAGTTCCTGGCCGGATAACATTACTAATAGTTTCAATTAAAACTATAAAAGGTATAAGAACAACTGGTGTGCCTTGGGGAATCAAGTGGGCAAATATATTTTTTGTGTGGTTAATTCAACCAAATAATATCAAAGTTAGTCATAAGGGTAAAGATAGAGAAAATGTAAATACTATATGCCTTGATGAAGTAAATACATAAGGTAAAAGGCCTAAAAAGTTATTAAATACAATAAAACTAAATAAGCTAACAAACAGTAGAGTAGAACCAACATGGGAAGGTTGAAGAAGCGACTTAAATTCTTTATGCAGGGTTTCAATTAATTTTCTTCAAAGTAAGGATCAACGAGAAGATCTAGCTCAGTAAATATAAGGTAGAAATAGGAATCCGAGAAAAGTGGATATTCAATTAAGAGAGAAATTAAAAATTCTTGAGGAAGGATCAAAAACAGAAAATAAGTTTGTTATAATTTTCAATACTTTAGTACAGGTTTACTAGACAACAAAGCTGAGTCTATTTTTTTAAAAGGTTTAATATAAAAATTTAATATAAGAAATAAAACTAGAGAAAATAAAAAAATTGCAAATATTAAGAGTCAATAAATAGGGGCTATTTGAGGCACTAAGAAATATCCTGAAGATAACTTTTACATGACAAACAAATGTTATTATAAATTTAACTAATTTCTTGTCACCTGAAGTAGGCGCAAATTACTATTATAGACTTAAAAGGTCTACACTTACTTTCAGTCATCGGGTGAACTTTCAGTAGATAAGGAGATTCAATTTAGGAAAGAGCGAGTAGATACACTTTCGATTACAATAGGTATGAAACTATGGTTGGCCCCACAAATTTCTGAACATTGACCGAAGAAAAGACCTGGTCGGTTAATTAGGAAACTCGATTGGTTCAGGCGACCAGGGATAGCGTCTGCTTTTACCCCAAGAGAAGGAACTGTTCAGGAGTGGATAACATCAGCAGCTGAAATTAAAACTCGAATTTGTGTATTCATAGGGAGAACAGTTCGATTATCTACATCTAATAAACGGAATCCTGAAAGCTCTAATTCGTTAGAAGGAATCATATACGAGTCAAATTCTATTTGTATAAAGTCAGAGTATTCGTAACTTCAGTATCATTGATGGCCGATAGTCTTTAAAGTTATGGAAGGGTTTCTCACCTCGTCTAAAAGATAAAGAAGACGCAAAGAAGGTAGAGCGATAAAGATTAAAATTAGAGCTGGGATAGTAGTTCAAATAATCTCGATAGGCTGGTTTTCTAGCATATAACGATCAATATAGGAGTTAAATAGAAGTGATGTTATTATATAACCTACGAAGGTGACAATTAGAACAAGAACAAGTATAACATGATCGTGGAAAAAAATTAGTTGCTCTATAAGAGGGGAGACGCTATCTTGAAATTTTAGATGCATTCATGTTGCCATAAGTGATTCTAAAAGGAGAAGGATCTCCCTTATAGGAGCTTAAACCCTACACATCTATCTGCCATTTTAGAAGTTTGTAATAAGAGGAATTTCTATATATGAATGGTCTGCCGGAGGGTAAGAGTGTTTTCATTCGATAGAAGATGAAAGGAAAGGGGCGAAAATCACAGGCCGGTTAGCTGTAAATGCTTCTCAGATAATTAACAAGAATCCCAAAGCAGCAACAAATGAAATTATAGATCCTAAGGAGGAGACAATATTTCATGTTGCGTAAGCATCAGGATAGTCAGAATATCGTCGTGGTATTCCATTTAGTCCTAAAAAATGTTGAGGAAAGAAAGTTAAATTAACACCTAAAAAAGTAACAAGGAAATGAATTTTTAATCATTTAAAATTTAGAGCTAGCCCTGTTATTAAAGAAAATCAATGAGCGATACCAGCGAAAATCCCGAATACAGCTCCCATAGATAGAACATAGTGGAAGTGTGCTACAACGTAGTAAGTGTCGTGAAGAATAATGTCAATTGAAGAGTTAGCAAGGACAACGCCTGTAAGTCCTCCGACAGTAAATAGGAAAATGAAACCTAAAGCTCAAAGAATTGAGGGGGAGTAGTTAATTTGTGTACCATGGAGAGTACTTAGTCATCTAAAAATCTTAATTCCTGTAGGGATAGCAATAATTATAGTGGCAGACGTGAAGTAAGCTCGTGTGTCTACGTCCATACCGACGGTAAATATATGATGGGCTCAGACAATAAATCCAAGGATACCAATTGCTAATATTGCGTAAATCATTCCTAAAGTGCCGAAAGATTCTTTTTTTCTTGATTCTTGCCTCACAATATGGGAGATTATACCAAAAGCTGGGAGGATTAGAATATAGACCTCTGGGTGGCCAAAGAATCAAAATAAATGCTGATAAAGAACAGGATCACCACCTCCAGCGGGGTCGAAGAAAGATGTATTTAAATTACGGTCTGTTAAAAGCATAGTAATAGCTCCTGCTAACACAGGTAGAGAAAGAAGTAAGAGGATAGCGGTAATAAAGACAGCTCACACAAATAAAGGTATTTGGTCTATTGATATACCGTAAGAGCGTATGTTAATTACGGTAGTTATAAAGTTTACAGCTCCTAAGATAGAGGATACTCCAGCTAAATGTAGAGAAAAAATTCCTAGGTCGACAGAAGCTCCTGCATGAGCGATAGCAGCTGCTAAAGGGGGGTAAACAGTTCATCCAGTTCCTACACCTCTTTCTACTATTCTACTTGTTAAAAGAAGAGAAAGAGAAGGAGGAAGAAGCCAGAATCTTATGTTATTTATACGCGGAAAAGCTATATCAGGGGCTCCTAATATTAGGGGAACTAATCAGTTTCCAAACCCACCAATTATAATAGGTATAACTATAAAAAAAATTATAACAAAGGCGTGAGCGGTGACGATAACATTGTAAATTTGATCGTTCCCGATTAAGTTACCAGGTTGACTTAGTTCAGCTCGGATAATTAACCTTAAAGATGTTCCTACTATACCAGCTCAAGCTCCGAAAATAAAATATAAAGTACCAATATCTTTATGATTTGTAGAGAAGAGTCATCGTTGCAT